GAGCCTGAGAGAAATATATGAATTAAATGAAACTAAAAAAGATTCAATAATGAGTAATCAGATGATTCATGAACTATCTGTTCAAAAAAAATCCATGGAGGGGGCAAATTCTTCACTCAGCGAAAACAAAATAAAAAATTTGATTGATAAAATAACGACAATACGAACTCAAACAGAAGAAATTTCAAAAGAAAAAGAAAACCTAACTAATAGCTTTAACAAACCACGTTATTATTTTAAAATAATTGAGTCATCAAAAAAAAGTTGGCAAACATTTAAAAGAAAAAATACCCTATTAATTCGTAAATCTCTTTTTTTTTTTAAATTTTGCATTGAACAGCTTTATATAGCTATTTTACTCGGTATTATTAATATTCCAAGAATTATGACACAAGGTTTTTTTGAATCAACAAAAACAATTTTTTATAAATTTATTTACAAGAATTACGAAAATGGAGAAAAAAAAATATCGAAAAAAAATACAATTTATTTTATTTCGACTATAAAAAATTTAATATCCAATAAAAAAAAAATTAATTATGACCTATGCTCGTTATCACAAGCATATGTATTTTATAAATTATCACAAATTCAAGTTAGTAACTTTTCTAAATTATCAAAATTAAAAGCTATTCTTGAATATAACATATGCATAACATCCTTTTTTGTTAAGAATCAAATAAAGGTTTTTTTTCAAGAACAAGGAATTTTGAATTATGAATTAAAAGATAAAACCTTTTTTAATTCTGAAGTAAATCAATGGAAAAACTGGTTACGAAGTCATGCTCACTACAATTTAGCTCCGATTGCATGGGCTAGATTAGTAACCCAAAAATGGAAAAATAAAAAAAACCAAGACTCACTAGTTCGAAATCCAAGTTTTACCAAAAAAGATTCATATGAAAAAAAATTTTTTGATAATTACAAAAAAAAAAAACAAAATTTTTTTGTGGCCGACTCATTATTAAATCCAAAACATAATTTAAAAAAAGATTATACTTATATATATAATCTTTTGTGCTACAAATCTATTTATTCGGCAGAAAAAAATTTTGACATATCTATAGGCATTGCTCTAGATAATCGTTTAGTCTCTTGTTTTCTAGAAAAATATAATATTCGGGGTATAGGGGAAATTAAGCATAGAAAATATTGGGATTGGAGAATTCTCAACTTTTGGTTTAGAAAAAAAGTAAATATTGAGCCCTGGGTTGATACCACGAGTCAAAAAAACTATATTAAGACTAAAGTTCAGAACTATCAAAAAGTTGATAAAATAATTAAGAGGGATCTTGCCAATAAAAAAACTTTCTTTTTTGATTGGATGGGAATGAACGAAAAAATACTAAATCCTCGTATAACAAATTTTGAAATTTTTTTTTTTCCAGAATTTTTATTATTTTCTAATACATATAAAATGAAACCGTGGGTCATACCAATTAAATTACTTCTTTTCAATTTTCATGAAAAAAAAAATGTTAATAAAAAGATCACTCTAAAGAAAAAAGGTTTTATACCATCAAACGAAAAAAAAACCTTTCGATTTTATAATCTCAATAAGGAAGAAAAAAAATCGGCAGGTCAAGGAGAGCTTGAATTAGATAAAGAAAAAAAAAAAAATCCTGAATCAGCTCTATCAAACCAACAAAAAAATATTGAAGAAAATTATGCAGAATCAAAGATAAAAAAAGGTAAAAAAAAAAAAAAATACAAAAGCAATACCGAAGCGGAACTTGATTTATTTCTCACAAGGTATTCCCGTTTTCAATTGCGATGGGATTTTTTTTTTAATCAAAAAATTATCAATAATATAAAAGTATACTGTCTCTTGGTTAGACTAAAAAATCCAAATGAGATAACGATATCCTCTATTGAAAGAGGAGAGATAAGCCTAGATATTCTAATGATTGAGAAGAATTTTAATTTTGCTAAATTAATGAAAAAAGGAATATTGATTATTGAACCTGTCCGTTTGTCTGTAAAAAACAACGGACAACTTATTATATATAGAACCATAGATATTTCATTGGTTCATAAAAATAAACAAAAAACAAGTAAAAGATACAAAAAAAAAATCTATATTGATAAAAAAAATAATTATGATTTCTTTGTTCCTGAACATATTCTATCCCCTAAACGACGTAGAGAATTTCGAATTCTAATTTGTTTGAACTTAAAAAAAAAAAATACGAAGGATATACATTCAAGATTTGATAAGAATATTCAAAACTTGAACGCAGTTTTGCATAACAAGAAAGATCTTGATAAACAGAAAAAAAACCTAATTAAATTAAAATCGTTTCTTTGGCCTAATTTTAGATTAGAAGATTTAGCTTGTATGAATCGCTTTTGGTTTAATACTACTAACGGAAATCATTTCAGTATGATAAGAATACATATGTATACGCGATTTAAAATTAATTAATGATAGATCCTTTTTACTATTTTAGTATAATATATAAGTTACGATATATGAAAACAATTGTATGTACAAATATACGGGATTTTTTTTAATTAAATTTATACATGAGATTCATTTAATCAATGATATAGATATAAATCAGAGCGGATACATAAATAAATTAACAAAATTATCCTTTTTTCAATCTAAATTTCCACCTTTTTATAAAATGAAAAATTAAGAAGTTGATAATGAAATTCAGAGTCTTGTACAAAAAAACTACCATTATTATTACTGATCAGTAAAATTCATATCTTTCAATTCATATTAAAAAGGGAAGGATTTCTTTTTATGATAAAAAATGCATTCATTTCATTTCAAGAAAAAAAAGAAGAAAGCAGGGGATCCGTTGAATTTCAAGTATTAAGTTTCACTAATAAGATACGAAGACTTACTTCACATTTGGAATTGCACAAAAAAGATTATTTATCTCAGAGGGGTCTACGAAAAATTCTGGGAAAACGTCAACGACTGCTGGCTTATTTGTCAAAAAAAAATAGAGTACGTTATAAAGAATTAATTAATCAGTTAAATATTCGGGAATTAAAAACCCGTTAAATTCAAAAATTTGAAATTTATTAATTTTTTAGATCTTGAATTTGTTGATAAACTTCTTGTTCAACAATCTAATTCATGACAGAACGAATTAAGGAAAAACTTATGAAGATACCAGTTACAGAAAAGGATCTTATGATAGTCAATATGGGACCTCACCACCCATCCATGCATGGTGTTCTTCGCTTAATTGTTACTCTAGATGGTGAGGATGTTGTTGACTGTGAACCCATATTGGGTTATTTACACAGAGGAATGGAAAAAATTGCTGAAAACCGAGCAATTATACAATATTTACCTTATGTAACGCGATGGGATTATTTAGCGACTATGTTTACAGAAGCAATAACCGTAAATGGACCAGAACAATTGGGAAATATTCAAGTTCCTAAAAGGGCCAGCTATATACGAGTAATTATGCTGGAATTGAGTCGTATAGCTTCTCATCTGTTATGGCTAGGTCCTTTTATGGCAGATATTGGTGCACAGACTCCCTTTTTCTATATTTTCAGAGAACGAGAATTTGTATATGATCTATTCGAAGCTGCCACCGGTATGAGAATGATGCATAATTTTTTTCGTATTGGAGGAGTAGCGGCTGATTTACCTTATGGTTGGGTAGATAAATGCTTGGATTTTTGTGATTATTTTTTAACAGAGGTTGTTGAATATCAAAAACTTATTACACGAAATCCTATTTTTTTAGAACGGGTTGAAGGAGTTGGGATTATTAGTGGGGAAGAAGCAATAAATTGGGGTTTATCCGGACCAATGCTACGCGCATCCGGAATACCATGGGATCTTCGTAAAGTTGATCGTTATGAGTCTTACGATGAATTTGAATGGGAAATTCAGTGGCAAAAACAAGGCGATTCATTAGCTCGTTATTTAGTACGACTGAGCGAAATGACAGAATCCATAAAAATTATTCAACAGGCTCTGGAAGGATTTCCCGGGGGTCCCTATGAGAATTTAGAAAGCAGAGGCTTTGATATAAAAAGGAATCCAGAATGGAATGATTTTGAATATCGATTCATTAGTAAAAAACCTTCTCCTACTTTTGAATTATCGAAACAAGAACTTTATGTAAGAGTTGAAGCTCCAAAAGGGGAATTGGGAATTTTTCTCATAGGAGATCAAAGTGGTTTTCCTTGGAGATGGAAAATACGACCGCCGGGTTTTATTAATTTGCAAATTCTTCCTGAATTAGTTAAAAGAATGAAATTGGCTGATATTATGACGATACTCGGTAGCATAGATATAATTATGGGAGAAGTTGATCGTTAAAATGATAATTTATGCAACAGAAGTACAAACTATAAATTCTTTTGTTAGATTGGAATCTTTCAAAGAGGTTTATGAACTCATATGGATATTTGTCCCTACATTTTCTCTTGTATTGGGAATCATAACAGGTGTACTAGTAATTGTGTGGTTAGAAAGAGAAATATCTGCAGGGATACAACAACGTATTGGACCTGAATACGCCGGCCCGTTGGGAATTCTTCAAGCTCTAGCCGATGGGACAAAACTACTTTTCAAAGAGGATCTTCGTCCATCTAGAGGAAATACTTCTTTATTTAGTATTGGACCATCTATAGCAGTTATCTCAATTTTACTAAGTTATTCAGTAATTCCCTTTAGCAATCACCTTGTATTAGCAGATCTCAATATCGGTATTTTTTTATGGATTGCCATCTCAAGTATTGCTCCAATTGGACTTCTTATGTCAGGATATGGATCAAATAATAAATATTCTTTTTTAGGTGGTCTGCGAGCTGCTGCCCAATCTATTAGTTATGAAATACCATTAACTCTATGTGTTTTATCAATATCTCTACGTGCGATTCGTTGAAAAATAAACGTTTATTTTTACTATTCCTTTTATTCTTTAAGTTAAAAAGTTAAAAAATGAAATATCTTTATCTTTCGGGGTAAGGTAATTTTTATACTTAATAAAAGAAATTTGATAGTTATATATGAGTGAAAAAAACTGCTCAGAAATTAGCAGTAAAAAAATGTTGAATCTCAGTTCCTATGTACAAAGGTTAAACGAAAATAAACATAAGCGTAAGAATAACTTTACCCCAAGCTTGGTTGATTCGTCATCCTGGCTTGAAGCGGGTTAAAAATATTAACCATATGGCGTTTTCACTTTCAGTTATATAGATTAACATACATGTATTACAAAGTGAGCGGCAACTAGGTAAAAATTAGTGGATGGGTAGAAACACAAAAATACACAAAGAATTTGTAATAGAGATTAACAAAATTTAAAAGTATATTTATGCATAACACAAGATAAAAAAAAGAAGGTTAATTGGGGCTTGAAATTAGTAGAAATGATCAGACAGTACTCCCAAATATTCCGATTCAGAGTATGCTCCTATCCACCGATAAATGTAATGACTATCAGAAACGAAATAATCCTTTATTTTTTAAGTCCACCAATTTTTTTCTAAAAAATAAAGAAGAATAGGAACGAAACAAAGATTTTTTTTCTTTTTTATATATTTCAAAATAAAATTGAATTTCTGTCATGAATAAGAAACTAATAGTATGTCGAATTCTTTTTCGTAATTGAAACTCACGATGGGCTGAAATACCTCGGAGTATTTTATTAAAGAATTAAGTTATTACTCAACAAATAGAAATTAAAATTTATAAAGGAGGAGATGAATTCCGAAGCGCTTTTTTATTATTATAATTTGAGCAGACAGAATTCCATTGGTATAATTCAGGATCCCAGATATATTTAATCTATTTTAGAACACATCATAGCCATCTAAATAATACTAATCTGGTCCTTAGATTTATTTCTGGCCCCCGAGGAGCCGTATGAGGCGAAGACCTCATGTACGGTTTTGAAATAGCGGTTAGAATCGTAATGTTATCACCGACTAGAATTATCTAACAGTTTAAGTACAGTTGATATAGTGGAAGCACAAGCAAAATATGGTTTTTGGGGCTGGAATTTGTGGCGTCAACCTATAGGTTTTATCATTTTTCTAATTTCTTCCCTAGCAGAATGCGAGAGGTTACCGTTTGATTTACCAGAAGCGGAAGAAGAATTAATAGCCGGTTATCAAACTGAATATTCAGGTATAAAATTTGGTTTATTTTACGTTGCTTCTTATCTAAATCTATTAATTTCCTCATTATTTGTAACAGTTCTATACTTAGGCGGTTGGAATATTTCTATTCCGTATATATCGATTCTGGTGGAAAGGAATCAAATTTTTGGAACAACACTTGGTATCTTTATTACATTAACTAAAACTTATTTATTCTTGTTCATTTCTATCGCAACAAGATGGACTTTACCTAGGCTAAGAATGGATCAACTATTAAATCTTGGATGGAAATTTCTTCTACCGATTTCCCTTGGTAATCTATTATTAACAACCTCTTTCCAACTCTTTTCACTCTAAATTAAAACTGAATCCAACATATTCATTACTTGTTTTAAACAAGAGAAAGAAACAAAGATAAAATTATTCATAGATAATTACAATATGCTTCCTATGATAACCGGGTTCATGAATTATGGTCAACAAACCCTACGAGCTGCAAGATATATTGGTCAAGGTTTCATGATTACCTTATCCCACACAAACCGTTTACCTGTAACTATTCAATATCCCTATGAAAAATTAATAACATCAGAACGTTTCCGCGGTCGAATCCATTTCGAATTTGATAAATGTATTGCTTGTGAAGTATGTGTTCGAGTATGTCCTATAGATCTGCCTGTTGTTGATTGGAAATTGGAAACTAATATTCGAAAAAAACGATTGCTTAATTACAGTATTGATTTTGGAATTTGTATATTTTGTGGTAATTGTGTTGAGTATTGTCCAACAAATTGTTTATCAATGACTGAAGAATATGAATTTTCAACTTATGATCGTCACGAATTAAATTATAATCAAATAGCTTTGGGTCGTTTACCAATGTCAGTAATTGACGATTACACTATTCGAACAATTGTGAATTCACCTCAAACAAAAAATGGGGAAACTCAGTAATTTTAGTAAAAAAAGAATTAAAATTATTGAATTATAGAATAATATTAAGTTTTAAGGCTCATTCTTTTAATACAATATATTAGTAATTACTTTCTTGAAATAGATAGGTTAAAAATACACTTTAGAATAAAAAAGCAAAACTGTCGAATAATTGTATCTACATCAATTCATATCTATTAGATTCTAATTCTCCTCTCTTATAAAAAAAATTCCCCGGATAAATTAATAAGATCATGAAAAGGATTTCGATTTTTTTCTTATTTTAATAATATAATGGATTTGCCTGGACCAATACATGATTTTCTTTTAGTTTTTCTAGGATCTGGTCTTCTAGTAGGAGGTCTGGGAGTGGTATTACTTCCCAACCCAATATTTTCAGCCTTTTCCTTAGGATTTGTTCTTGTTTGTATATCTTTATTATATATTCTATCAAATTCCCATTTTGTAGCTGCTGCACAACTCCTTATTTATGTGGGGGCCATAAATGTTTTAATAATATTTGCTGTGATGTTCATGAACGAGTCAGAATATTCCACAGATTTCAATCTGTGGACCGTTGGGGGTGGGATTACTTCATTGGTTTGTACAACTATTCTTTTTTTATTAATTTCTACTATTCTGGATACGTCGTGGTACGGGGTTATTTGGACTACAAGATTAAACCAGATTCTAGAGCAAGATTTAATAAGTAATAGCCAACAAATAGGAATTCATTTATCAACAGATTTTTTTCTTCCATTTGAACTCATTTCACTAATTCTTTTAGTTGCTTTGATAGGTGCAATTTCTGTGGCTCGTCAATAAAAAATGTTCTAATTAGTAAAGATCAAAGAAAACTTTGTGTATGTTATGATATTTTTTCTCTTAAGTCAATTAAATTCGATTGAATATTATTTCATATTTTAAATATAAATTTTTCTATTTTATATATATTTGAAAATTTTTTCCCTAATATAGTTTTTATTCGTACTTTTTTTTCTATTCTAGTTTATTGAATCCAGTGGATTATTTTTATTATTCATATTGAAATGAATAAAATTTGATAAGGAGTTGCTGAATGATACTCGAGCATGTACTTGTTTTGAGTGCCTATTTATTTTTGATTGGTCTTTATGGATTGATCATGAGTCAAAATATGGTTAGGGCTCTTATGTGTCTTGAACTTATACTCAATGCAGTTAATATGAATTTCGTAACATTTTCAGATTTTTTTGATACTTCCCAACTAAAAGGGGATATTTTCTGCATTTTTGTTATAGCAATTGCAGCCGCTGAAGCAGCTATTGGATTAGCTATAGTCTCATCAATTTATCGTAACAGAAAATCAACTCGCATCAACCAATCGACCTTATTAAATAAGTAGGATAAATAAAAAAAATTATAGGTTGAAATATTCATATATAATAGGTTATTATTTAATAGATTTTATTTGTGCAAATATAAGAAATCCAAGTATTTTAGCCCCCTTTTTAAATTGAGTCCGAATTCATTACAAAACTTCTATTAAAGGAAATCATTGCTTCATCTAGTATTTTAATATATTATTTAGTTAGAAGTTTACTAGATTGAAAATTTATGACATTCAAAAAACTATAGATCCTATGTCACATTCAGTTAAAATTTATGATACCTGTATAGGCTGTACTCAATGTGTCCGAGCATGCCCTACAGACGTATTAGAAATGATACCTTGGGATGGATGTAAAGCTAAGCAAATAGCTTCCGCTCCAAGAACCGAAGACTGTGTTGGCTGTAAGAGATGTGAATCTGCCTGTCCAACGGATTTTTTGAGCGTTCGAGTTTATTTATGGCATGAAACAACTCGAAGCATGGGCTTAGCTTATTGATACATTACCAAAAACCTCATTTGAATAAATTTTGAATACATTATATTTTTTTTATTGACAAGTACTCGTACTCAAAAAAGTGAAATTTTATTTTTTTATTTATATATTTTATTTTTTTGAGTACGCGTTCTTTGGACCTGGTGTATCTTGTCTTTACCACGAATGATTTTCCTTGGTTAACAATAATTGTTGTTTTTCCAATATCTGCCGGTTTGTTAATGTTATTTCTACCGCATAGAGGAAACAAAGTCAACAAGTGGTATACTATATGCATTTGTATATTAGAACTTCTTCTAACGACCTATGCTTTTTGTTATAATTTTAAACTGGACGATCCATTAATTCAACTATCAGAAGATTATAAATGGATCAATTTTTTTGATTTTTACTGGAGACTGGGAATAGATGGGCTTTCGATAGGAACGATTTTACTGACGGGATTTATTACTACTTTAGCTACGTTAGCGGCTTTTCCAGTTACGCGGGATTCCCGATTATTCTATTTTCTGATGTTAGCAATGTACAGTGGTCAAATAGGATCATTTTCTTCTCGGGATCTTTTACTTTTTTTCATCATGTGGGAATTAGAATTAATTCCCGTTTATCTACTTTTATTCATGTGGGGCGGAAAGAAACGTCTGTATTCAGCTACAAAATTTATTTTATACACTGCAGGAGGTTCTATTTTTTTATTAATAGGAGTTTTAGGTATAAGTTTATATGGTTCGAATGAACCAACATTAAATTTAGAACTATTAGCTAATCAATCCTATCCTGTCACACTCGAAATACTATTTTATATTGGATTTCTTATTGCTTTTGCCGTCAAATCGCCGATTATACCTTTACATACTTGGTTACCTGACACCCACGGCGAGGCACATTACAGTACCTGTATGCTTCTCGCTGGAATCTTATTAAAAATGGGAGCATATGGGTTGGTTCGAATCAATATGGAATTATTACCTCACGCCCATTCTATGTTTTCTCCTTGGTTGATGGTAATCGGTACAATTCAAATAATTTATGCAGCTTCAACATCTCCCGGTCAACGTAATTTAAAAAAGAGAATAGCCTATTCTTCTGTATCTCATATGGGTTTTATAATTATAGGTATTGGTTCTATAACAGATCCTGGACTTAATGGAGCGATTTTACAAATAATCTCTCATGGATTTATTGGCGCTGCACTTTTTTTCTTGGCAGGAACAAGTTATGATAGAATTCGGCTTGTTTATCTTGATGAAATGGGTGGAATGGCTATCTCCATTCCAAAGATATTTACAATGTTCACTATTTTATCGATGGCTTCCCTTGCATTACCGGGTATGAGTGGTTTTATTGCAGAATTAATAGTTTTTTTTGGAATACTTACCAGCCAAAAATATTTCTTAATTTCAAAAATTTTAATTATTTTTGTAATGGCAAGTGGAATGATATTAACTCCTATATATTTATTATCTATGTCACGCCAAATGTTCTATGGATACAAGTTAATTAATGTTAAAAACGTTTCTTTTTTTGATTCTGGACCCAGAGAGTTATTTCTTTCAATCTCTATTCTTCTACCCATAATTGGTATTGGGGTTTATCCTGATTTTGTGCTCTCATTAGCAAGTGATAAGGTCGAATCTATTTTATCTAATTTTTTTTATGGATAGTTTTCAGGAAATAAAAAAGCAGTAAATTTAATTGTAATCAGAAATCCGTGGTCGTTATATTGTGAGAACCTTTTGAATCATTGTACTACTTGATTCAAAAGGTTCTTGATTAGTTACTACTAGAAAACTAAATTAGATTTCTTAACTTAATATGAAGTTATATATAGATGCTCTTCTTTTTTATTTGAATTACGTTATTTTTTTGTTAATGTTTTATTTAATTCGCGGTAAATGAACCATAACTATGTAAACCTATTCCTAAAAGATTGACGCCAAAATAGCATATCCAAATTAAAAGAAAGCCTATAGAAGCCACAATTGCAGAATTTATACCCCTAACATTCCTATTTGTTTTAATATGTAAATAAATTGCAAATATGGTCCAAGTAATAAATGCCCAAGTTTCTTTTGGATCCCAATTCCAATATGAACCCCATGTTTCATTAGCCCATACAGCTCCTGAAAGAATGCCGACCGTTAAAAAGATAAATCCAAGACTAATAATACGAAAACTCCAATAATCTAATTGTTCAATCAATTGATACCGATAATAATTTTTAGAAAAACTAAAATTAATGTTTTGTTGGAATAAAATAGAACTTCTTTCGTTTATGGAGTAAAGTCCATAAAAAGAAAATAATTCATTTAATAAAATTTTTTTTTTTATATTATTTTTTAAAAAAGTAGGTCCGACTTTGCGAAATGTAATGACTAGAAGAGCTATTGATAATAATGATCCGCATAATAGAGCGCCGTAGCCTAATATCATCATACTTACGTGCATCATTAACCACTGTGACTGGAGAGCTGGCACTAATATTGCAGACTGGGGCATTTTGTTTAAAAGACCTGAAGTAGCAAAACCCTGAATAAAAATAGCACTTGGCGCAGTTATTGCGTTTAAGTGATTTTTTTTATTTTTATTAAAATAGGAAACCATATGAATAATTGAAAAAGCCCACGAAAGAAAAATTAATGATTCATATAAATTACTTAAAGGAAAATGGCCTGAATAAATCCAACGAGTGAATAATAATCCGGTTATACCAAAAAATGTAATTACGATTCCTTTATCTGATGAATCAAAAAATCCTATGATTTCATCTAAATTAACGACTAAAGTTAAAAAATAAATTGTCAGTACAATTGAAACGACCGAAAAAGATATATGAGTTAATATATGCTCTAAAATTGAAAAAATCATAAAAAGTTTGTTAAAAATTAATAAATTAATACTAGGTTTTACCCGATTTTAGACAAAAGAGTCGGGTATTAGTTGGATTATAAAACTTATAATAGCTCTTTTATCAGATCTTATGCCGCTACTCGGACTCGAACCGAGATGCTTTAGCACTGCTTCCTAAGAGCAGCGTGTCTACCAATTTCACCATAGCGGCAACTTGTTCAAAACAATACTAACAATTTTTTATTCAACCGTCCAGCTGCAAATTTAAATAAACGAATTCAATATAATTTACAGGAGATTTTACTTCAATTAAAATCTTTTTTTTATCTGAGTTATTTTCAATTATTTTAATTCACTTTTTGTACTAAAGATTTTTTTCTAGAATACAATCAAAAAGGTAACTAAATGAAAATAGTTGGGTAGTTGGTACTTCAACCCAAATACAAAAATCTAAATGCTCTTTATAATTTTCTAAGATTAAAAAAAAATGATAATTTCAATTTAATTTATAAGTTTCATTAATAAAAAGGTTTTTTCAAAAAATTAAAACTTCTACAAAATCCTTAAAAACTTTAAATAAAATAAGATTTGCCTCATTGCTCAAGAGAAATGAAAAAAAAAGATGTAGAAAAATCAATTTTTCTACATCTTTTTATATTGTACAAACATAAGATTTTTTGATCACTTAAAAATCATATATTATTATTTATTATCTAATATTCACTTATTGTGGATAGATGCTTTCAATTCTAAGTAAAGACTATAAGAATTCATATAAATACGAATTTATAATGGTATAAAAAGTGAAATATTTTTTAATTAATTAATTAAAAAATTTAATAACCAACCTATTAATTTCTCTTAAAGATCTTGTATTTCCTCGTTAAGAGGAAATACAAGATCTTTTTTTATTATTGCATCAAGTTAGTGGTGGGGGAAATAAGAAAAACTTTTGTTGAAAAAAAAAAAAGGGGGGGGGTCGCTCTTTTTTATCTATATAATATATAATATTCTCGTTTTTTTTGTTCCTTTTTTGTTTTATATGTATTCGAAAAAATTTGTTTGTAAGTTAGGCTAATTATGCTAGTGTTTTTATTTATTTTGTTGTACAAAAAAACTTTTTGAATTACCTGTAGAAAGTGATTTGCCTAATGAAAAAGCTTTCAACGATGTCCAATATCCCTTTCTTTTCCAAATTTTTTTACGAATACGCTTTTTCGAGATAGAAGTACGTTTTTTTGGAACTGCCATTAAAAAAATGAAAAAAATGTTTTTCAGTGATATAATTGGATGTCAAAGACATTTATTATTCTATTCTTTCATACTACATATTGAGTAATTTTTTTATGTCAAATTTTACTTTTATTATATATTATTTTTAAAACAAAAAATTAAAAAGTTTGAAATACGTACGAGAGTGCTCATTTAATTAATATATACTGGTAGATTATATTATAAAAAATTTATGAAGTTTCTTCGCTTCATATGTAAAAAAATTAACGATAATGATAATATAATAATAGTTCGGGCAACAAAAACGTACTTAGTGTACTGGAAGACAATCACTAAATTCCATACATAATTAAAATTTATTCCTTAATAATTCTAACTAATCAAACTCAAATAGCTTTTTTTTAGGTAAAACTTTTTTATTATATAATTAATATTAAGTACTTTTTTGTCGTGTAAATCTTTGTTCTATTCTTAATATATGTATATAAATTATTATAATACGGAATTAGAGTTCACTTTTTCTGTATCTGCATAAAATCACAATTTTATTTAATATTAATAAAATTAATAAAAAAAGATAAATAAACTTTTTTGACAGTAACTTAGTAATATTATTTAATCACTTTTTTTAATCACTTTTAATTTTTTGAGTTTAATCAATATTCCTTTTAAAATTTTTATGAGGGATTATACTAATTCGAAAAATTTGAATAAATTTATATTTAGGTTTGAAATACTTTTTTATTGTCCCCTTTGAAAAATATATACAACCCAGTGACTAAGAAATAAGAAATTAAAGAATAAAATAAAAAGGGTTTTTTATTTTATGGAACATACATATCAATATTCATGGATCATCCCTTTCATTCCACTTCCAGTACCTATTTTACTAGGGGCTGGGCTTCTACTTTTTCCGACAGCAACAAAAAACCTTCGACGTGTGTGGACTTTTCTGAGTATTTTTTTATTAAGTATAGTTATGATCTTTTCACTCTATCTATCTATTCAACAAATTTTTATAAGTTGCATTCATCAAACTGTATGGTCTTGGACCATAAATAATGAATTTGCTTTTGAGTTTGGGTACTTTATTGATCCACTGACTTCTATTATGTCAATATTAATTACAACTGTTGGAATTTTGGTTCTGATTTATAGTGACAATTATATGTCTCATGATCAAGGATATTTGAGGTTTTTTGCTTATATGGGGTTTTTTAATACTTCAATGTTAGGATTAGTTACTAGTTCTAATTTGATCCAAGTTTATTTTTTTTGGGAATTAGTTGGAATGTGTTCATATTTATTAATAGGTTTTTGGTTTACACGACCTATTGCAGCGAATGCTTGTCAAAAAGCTTTTGTAACTAATCGTGTAGGGGATTTTGGTTTATTATTAGGAATTTTAGGTATTTTTTGGATAACAGGCAGTTTTGAATTTCAGGATTTGTTCAAAATATTAAATAATGTAATTTTAAATAATAGAGTAAATCTTGTATTCCTTACTTTGTGTGCATTTCTATTATTTGTGGGTCCTATTGCTAAATCCGCACAATTTCCTCTTCATGTATGGTTACCTGATGCCATGGAGGGCCCTACTCCGATTTCGGCTCTTATACATGCTGCTACTATGGTAGCGGCGGGAATTTTTCTTGTAGCTCGTCTTCTTCCTATTTTTATAGTTATCCCTTCTATAATGTATATAATATCTTTGATAGGTATAATAACCGTACTCTTAGGAGCCACTTTAGCTCTTGCTCAAAAAGACATTAAGAGAGGTTTAGCCTATTCTACAATGTCGCAACTGGGGTATATGATGTTAGCTCTAGGTATGGGGTCTTATCGATCGGCTTTATTTCATTTGATTACTCATGCTTATTCGAAAGCGTTGTTGTTTTTGGGATCTGGATCTATTATTCATTCAATGGAAGCTGTAGTTGGATATTCTCCCGAGAAAAGTCAGAATATGATTCTTATGGGTGGTTTGACAAAACATGTGCCTATTACAAAAACGGCCTTTTTAGTAGGA